AATATTTGATTGATTACAATTCTGTATATTCCATTTACTATAGAAGTTCCCAGGGAATTCATTAGAGGAATGTTTCCAATAAAAATTATTTGTTCTTGGATATCCCTACTGTTTTTCCAAATTAATCCCGCGGATATATATAATTCAGAGGAATATGTAAGTGATTCATATACAGCATCGTTTTCTTTTATCGAGGGTTCGACCAATTGATATGTTTCCACAAATAATTGAAATTCAATTTCTTGATCTGTATCTTCAATTTTTGGAAACTTAAAAAGTTCTTCTGTTACGCCCCGATCAATGAATCGACAAAACCCTTCAAATTGTATTTGATTCAATCCGGGTAGTGTAGACATTCCTTCATTTCCAACCCCAAGCATTTTCAATTTCCCCATTTCATTTATTTTATAGAAAATATCCCACGCTGTCATTCTTCATCGAATCGCATGAATATATTTAGCAATAATGGAATTTCGGTTCTTTTTACTTTACTGAATCACATGAAATTTTACCTAACTTCGTCTATGAAATACCTATTATGAAAAAAAGAGGAATAAATATAATTTTATACGCAAATTGGATTGGAATTTTGAATAAAACAAACCGATATAATCTATCTAACTTTTAATATAAATCGACACAAATTGATAAATTTCACCTAGACTTCGGGGGATTTTTAAGAATCTCAAAACAAAAATTGAATTCGGGATTTGCTCGGCTCGATGAGATAAAGATAGAATCTAATAAGCAGAAACAATATAGAATTGCTTTTTTTAGCACTTCCCTTTTCAATTGTTCCAAAACTAATTCGAATTCACAAAGAAGAGAGATATTTTTACCTCTTTTTTTATAATTTGAGAATACGATTGTAGTGCGTAAAAAGACTAGGATTTATTAAACATGCATAGATCTAACCCCAGCTATAGCTATCTATGTCTCTTACTTTATTGGAGTAATTCATATTTGTTCGGGACAGCGCGTATGTCGTCTTAATTTCTTTTTTCTATTCATCATCAATTCAATCAATCTATTTAATAAAATTGGCACAAAAATGGAAACATGAGAATTTCTTTAAAATTCCTTATAAAATTAGGTATCATATACGAATAAGATACCCGATTCTATCTGTGTAAGAATAAAAAATTATGTTCTGGGGTTGACATATATTCACGGTTGTTGTTATAATTTCAATTATAATTGAAATAGAAAAGGATTCTTTTTCAATAAAAAAACCAATATGGATTGGTTATGTATCAATTTCGATTTTTTTCTCTCATTAAGAAAAAACCATTTTATTTTCGATTCAGGAATTTGTCGTTAATGGTTGCGCTTTGTCACGACATTTTTGCTTTTGTGACGGAAAGCTATACGTTTGTTTTTTTTTTTTCAATAGAAAAGGGAGGAGATCCCTTTGAATTTGTATTATTTTGGCGATATGGCCGAGTGGTAAGGCGGGGGACTGCAAATCCTTTTTCCCCAGTTCAAATCCGGGTGTCGCCTGATCGACAAGAGAATTGAAATAGTTTATTCCGTTTTGTTGATCGAGGAAGCAAGTGTGGCAAAAGGACTCTTGAGACTTGTTTGATGCAAAATTCTAAGCATCGGTAGGTTTGTTCTCTAAAATGCTGTAAATCTTTTTGTCTCGAATTCAATGAAAAATTCATTCTAGTAGTGAAAAGGAATCGATCAATCTTGAAATGATAGTCCTTTCATCCCACTACTAATGTAGTGTTCGTCTACAAATTGGGTCTTGAATAAGAAGGGATAGGTTGGACGGGAAATAAAATTCCATTTTTCGTTGGTAGGGTTGAAGAAAAGCCTTGTCTTGTATACAGACTTATGTAAAGTATATGAACACTTCTACATACATTATTAGTTAGATTAATAATCTAATTAGATTTCTTTTTTATTATTAATTAATTTTTTTATATTTCAAATTCTTTCTTTTCGGTAAGCTCTAGTGAAAGACTTTCAGAGGCTTTTTTCCTATTGTTTTTTGTTTGAGAGAAGAAATCGAGAGACGGTAAGGATTAGATCAAATGCAAATAAGAGAAGAGTATACAAAAGAATCTATCTTGATTCTATATTTTTTTTTTTCACTTAATGAAATGGGGCAAAAGAAAACATAGATCTTTTTCTTACTACCTATTAGTCAGATTCATTCCCTTAATACTTCCAAGGATATTTCTAGATATTTTTTATTTATGCATAATAATTTTCAATTCTACTAGAAATCAGATAAGAACTTTTTAGATCTTAGAATTGGATTTATTGAATTGTTTAATCAATGATGTTATCCGGAAATCTTTTTTTGACTCTGTACCAGCGATTCCACTATTATTATAAAATTTTTAGTGAAAAATAAATAAGAAAAAAATACAAGAAAAATTAGTAAACAATAATGAAATAATTCCTTCATATTGATAGCGATAGGAGACAAAATTTACATGGATATAGTAAGTCTTGCTTGGGCTGCTTTAATGGTAGTTTTTACATTTTCCCTTTCCCTTGTAGTATGGGGAAGAAGTGGACTCTAAGGTACCCTTAATTGAGTTAAGGGATCAAACTGTATCAATTGTTTTATAGTATAGCTGGGTTCTTCAATTTTTTAACAATTGAATTTTAGTTATTTGATTAATACTAATTAAATTAATTAATGAAATAATATCTGCATTTTTGAATTCTATTGTATTCCAGTGCTAGAATGTATTCTATGTATAATTTAGAATATGTAGAATATTGAAAATACTCTTTCAATCAAACAAATATTTGAATTGTTACCATCTTCGTATTTTGAAAGTCAAGGGAATAAAAAGAATAGGAAATGGATTCCCATTCCAACCAAATTGTTTCTAAGATTTCTATTTCGATGAACTGGTTACGACCAATCTTTTCGAAATATGAAAAACTTTTTTCATAGAATTCACGGAACCCCCGGATCATCTGTCAATTATTCAATCAATTCATTTTTTGTAATGCTAAAATACTATATTTATAATATATTTGCTTAAATATCATACCGAATATGATACCAGAATTCTGAAAAGAATCAGAAATCGAAAAATTCTATATCGATATATATCCATCTATAGATAGTAGATAGTATGAATATGAAAATATCTATTTTTTTTATAGATAGATTGGTACATATTAAACCCTTTTATTTTTTCAAATCAATAAAACATAGAGTAAAACATTATCCACTACCATAATAGATAGTATAGTCGAAAGAAATCAAATCTATTTCTTTCGACTATACTATATGGATTTCATAAAATTTTGCTGATGGTAGTCTGATCATTTCATTTCAAACTAAGACCCGAAATTTAAATCCTTTTTTCATTTTTGTTATTCAATCATTATAAATCATTGCATTGATAAGAAATCAGAAGTCATGTTTAAGTAAAATTATTCACTTTGACTTACCGTTTTTACGTAAATTATAAGTAAAAAGGCAGTAGGAACTAGAATGAAGAGTGCAGTAGCTATAAATGCGAGAATATTTACTTCCATAATCTCTAGGTTTTCTTTCTCTTTAATTTCTAATAAAATTAATACTTCGGGATTTAATCCCATATAAATTTTCAATCTTTCGGCGGTAAATTCCACGGTATAAATTTTATCTCGATGATATCAAATCGAATCAATATCACGAATAACAATATCTGAGCTATCAAATCGATTCATAGTCGAGAATTAAATAGTATAACATAGGAAGATCTTTTATCCATACCAAATAAAAAAAATTTTTACTTTCTGATGCAATCAAAAATTCCTTATTTTTATTTTTTTTTAGTTTAAGGTATATATAATTTAAGGTATATATAAAATAAATAAGAAAGGTTCCGACGAAGAAAGAAATAAAAAAAAAAGGGGGGGGATCCCTGTTAGAAATGATATTTTTTTGATTTTCTTTATATCCATCGGGACTGACGGGGCTCGAACCCGCAGCTTCCGCCTTGACAGGGCGGTGCTCTAACCAATTGAACTACAGTCCCAGGGAAAAAATCGTATAGCATACATAAATATTCTTACAATTTCATTCAAACCCTTTTTTTCTATTTGTTATATTTGATTTGAGATTCAACAGTTGTACTGTAACTGAAAGAGGCGGGCTTTTTTATATATTGATATCTATATGAGTCTGCACTTTAGCGAGATCGGCACGGATTACTCGTAATCCGTTCGTTATTGCCAAATCGATTGAAAAATTAATCAATGAAAAAAAAAAAAAGAGTCTTTTTTTTTTACTTGAATGCTTTCCTTATACTTACAGATCCTGTAAGGAATTTAGGAAAATCCTAATTCCTAATTTGTAGAAATTATATGTAATACGGACGTATCCGAGCACATCGGTCATTTTCATAAAACAACAAATGGCGTATATCATTTCATGGTGGATTATCAAATTGTTGGGCCGAGCTGGATTTGAACCAGCGTAGACATATTGTCAACGAATTTACAGTCCGCCCCCATTAACCGCTCGGGCATCGACCCAGGAAGAATCAATTTCAGTCGTTAATTGATAATCCCGCATTGATCCATTTCCTTTCATAGTAACCTACCCCCAGGGGAAGTCGAATCCCCGTTGCCTCCTTGAAAGAGAGATGTCCTAAACCACTAGACGATGGGGGCATACTTGCCCGACCGCCATTCTACTATGTTCATAGTATGAACAGTTTTTTGAAATTGTCAATATAATGGAGTGATATGATTCGATGAAATATTTGAATTAGTGTAGTGGGTACATGTATCCATTAAATGAATTCCGTGTTATGATGAGGATGATTTGAATTCGAATCGGTTTTGAAAAAATTCATTCCATTGATATTTATTTATCAAATTCAATAAAAATCATTTTTTAACTATACTCTATTCACTAGTCCAATTTGTTGTTCCTTAATGAGTTGCTATGTACAACAAATTGATATATGTAAATATATATTTATATTTTTTTAGATTCTATCTACTATATCTAATTTGTATTTATTATTATATAT